ATTTACTTGTCTATATATCGTTTCCTTTCATTCGATCTTTTAGGTCTCTATTCACCCCGATGGTTATGTCATGATGTCCCTTGAAGCATATATGCGATAGATAGACTCCTGTAACCGTGCCATATTTGCTTGTTTGAACAGAATCCCTCTCTAAAAGAAATGAAATGCTAATTCCATTCCACGAAAAAATCTTTTTTTTTTCACGAGATATATATATATAACTGGAAATTCCTATTTATCTGTTACGAAATCGACCATGGATCAATTCCCCTTTCATTTGTAAGTAGTGAATACACCCATAATTCTGAGCTTCATGTTACTCCTCACAAGACACATGTCAGAGTCAGGGCATCCCAATCAGATTGAGTGGGATGACAGTTTCTCAGCCCGAATCTGTAAAATGAAACTCTCGATCAAATCACACATCGCAGTATACTAGGCCTTCTAATTCTTTAAGGGGCTTATCTAAAAGATTCGCGATATAACTAGGAAGGCGTTTCAAATACCACACATGAGTCACTGGACAGGCGAGTTTGATGTATCCCATTTGATATCTTCGTATCCGAGAATCAACAAATTCCACCCCGCATTCTTCACAAAATTTCGGGTCTTCTTTTTCAGCTCCGATCACTCGATAATTTCCACAAGCACAAATTCCACTTTTTATGGGTCCAGAGATTCTTTCACAAAACAATCCATCTTTTTCTGGTTTATTGGTTTTATAATGAAACGTATAGGGTTTTGTCACCTCTCCAACCATCTCTCCATTGGGTAGGATTTTGTTGGCCCAAGCCCTTATTTGTTGAGGAGACACTGGTCCAATTCGAAGTTGTTGATGTTTATACCGGTCGATCATAGAATCGAAATTCTAATTCATTCAGATCAAGCTTCCTTCCTATTAATCTGGAAGTTCTTCTCAGATACAAGGAAATGATTCAGTTCTAGAGCCAAGGATCGTAGTTCTCGAACGAGCAATCGAAAAGATTCTGGAGCATCCTCGGGGTTAGGTACTGTTCCTCCAATGATCGTAGCACCGAGTACTTCTTGACGAGCTCTAATATGATCAGATTTATAAGTAAGCATCTCTTGTAAAATATGAGCAACACCAAATCCCTCTAAAGCCCAAACTTCCATTTCTCCTACTCGTTGTCCCCCTTGCTTGGCCCTTCCTCTAAGGGGTTGTTGTGTAACAAGTGCGTAATGTCCACTCGCACGTCCATGGATTTTATCATCAACTTGATGAATTAATTTTAGGATATAGGACTTTCCTATTTGAACAGGTTGTTCAAAAGGATCCCCTGTTCTTCCATCAAATATTCTGCTTTTTCCCGGATACTCGGGTTCAAATACCCATGGATTTTTTGTTTGCTTACTCGCGGAATATAATTCAGAAAACACTAGTTTTCTCGAAGCCTCTTGCTCATATCTCTCATCAAAAGGTGTTATTCTATAATGTCTCTTTAGAAAATCCCCTGCTAAGCCGAGCGAGCATTCAAATATCTGTCCCACATTCATTCGTGAGGGTACTCCTAATGGATTGAAGACCATATCAACAGGTGTTCCATCTTGCAAATAGGGCATATCTTGTCTAGATAAAATTTTTGAAATGATACCTTTATTCCCATGCCTTCCAGCTACTTTATCACCCACTTTGATTTCGCGTTTCTGTGAAATATATATACGAATCCTTTCTGGATTATAAACGGAACCCCCCCTTTTCTGGATCCATCTCACATCAATAACTCGACCCCTCCCACCTATAGGTAGTTTTAGAGAAGTTTCTTTTGCAGTAGATACTTGAATGCCAAGTATGGCTCGTAATAACCTATCCTCAGGGGCATACGACGATTCGTTCGCCGCCTGGGGCGTTAATTTACCTACTAAAATATCGCCTGCTTCTATCCAAGATCCCAGCATCACAATTCCTTTTCTGTCTAAATTTCGGAGTAAATGCGCCTCTAAATGCGGTATTTCCTTAGTGATTCTTTCGGGGCCTTGGCTTGTTACATGAGCCTGAATTTCATATTTCCGGATGTGAAAAGAAGTATAAATATCTTCATATACCAGACGTTCGCTAATTAGTACTGCGTCTTCAGAATTGTAACCTTCCCACGGCATATAAGCTACTAATACATTTTTTCCTAAAGCAAGTTCCCCACCAACAGTAGCTGCACCATCCGCGAAAATTTGTCCCTTTTTAATGCATTTCCCCTGCCGAATCCGCGGTTTTTGATGCATACAAGTATTTTTGTTAGAACGTTGATACATAACTAATGGAATGCTTTTAGTGTCCCCATTACTTGAGAAAATGATCTTGTGAGTATCAGTATAAATGATCTTTCCCTCGCGCTCAGCTATAGCTGAAACCCCCGAATCTAGAGCGGTTTGGCGTTCCAGCCCAGTTCCAACAATGCACTTCTCGGACCGAGAAAGCGGAACTGCTTGGCGCTGCATATTAGAACTCATTAAAGCCCGATTCGCATCATTATGCTCGATAAAA